AAAGAGCGAGCAGTCGCCAGGTTTAATGATTTGGTGGGATCCACAGATGTAGTGGCTGGTGAACCGCTTCTTCTTCTTCCACGAAGATTCAGACAAAAACGGGCTTGGATGGAACTGAACAAGATTTGGCGAACGAATACAAAGGTCAAAGGCCTTATTTTTAGGAAAATAAAAGGAGGTTTTGCAGTATACATCGCAGGTTTCGTGGCTTTTCTTCCATGCCGTCGTCGTCTCAAAAGCAAAAGGAGATCAAAAAATCTATTCACCATTGAGAGCATTACCAAAACAAAAAGGTGAATAAATGGTGATCTAACATCGATATGAATGGAAGATGCCTCTCTCTGTTACTTTTTTCATAGTTTTGCTTCTGACACCAATCATTTACGACTTAGTATTACACCAAGAAATGACCCGAAATTTGATCTTGGTCTATTTGAGATTGTTCCTTTTAATCGTAATCAAAGATGTTTTCTTGTCTCTCGTTTCTTTTCTGAACAAATCGAAGAACCTAATGGATCGAACTCATACATTTGAGAGAGTTGAAAAGGACTGAGGGAGCTAATTGAATCACAAATGCAGTCGTTAGTGTCTTCAATCAGTCGTAGTAAACATATCCCCTTTCTTACTATAGGTTGAATCAAGTTGTATTAAGGTAAGATATAATTCTATACTATAAAAATGACTCATTAGAGTAAAAAAATCTCATGTAGGAGAGCCTATAATTGTAAAAATGTGATAATTCAGACGAAAGATTCGTTTGAGGATGAAAAAGAGAGAAAGATGGGATTGTTTTCCCAGGCAGTTTTCCTTCCCATAGATAGTATGACCAATCCACGCTCCCTTATAAGTTATTCCGGTTGGTTATTCTTTAGTAATGCATTGTCTAAAGACCCTTGCAATCCACTTTCATAGGTATACTTTGAAACATCTCTGAACAAGCAAATATCAATGCTTCCGCTGCTCCCGCCCGGTCGTTCTTATGATCTCTGGAATCGCTTTCAAAGCGGATTTTCTTTTCCTTTTTACTTTCCATTGAGTGTAAAGTTCCGGATAATCACCTGTGCGGGATTGATTTAGCTCATAAGCGCCCTCTCTTTCACAGCCGAGGAGTACACATCGATGAGCTTAAGTAAGCGTTTTTGACTACTTTTCTTTGTTGATGCAACGAAGTCTTTCTATTCCACGAGCAGACACCTTTCGAGAGAGTCTTCCTTTCATCGGCTTGCTCTTTTGACCTGAAGATTTTGAATGACTGGAAAAAGCATCTTAGCATACGGCATCTCCGGGCTTAGCCTTTTAGCTTGGGAATAGGGTTAGCCCCCTTTCTTCAAGGGAGTCTGAATTCACTGCCTTAGGTGAAGAAGGGGGGAGCAGGTTTATAATCAAGCAGCAATGGTAAAGGAGGAAACAGCAAATCCTTCTCAGGAAGGAAGTAAGAATATAATCCTACCGGTTCCTTTACTAGTTATATTTCAAATGAGAAAAGTCTTTACTTTACTTCAAGCTTAGTAAGGGAGTCAATAGACTGATTGACTAATTCTGTAACATAGGAAAAAGGGGATGGTTACTTTTCCCTCCAATTCCGGTAATCGACGAACCGTGCTGGGAATACTTCAATTAGCACTCGTAAGGCCGACGTAGAGGAGAGATCTTTGAACTCGTTCGAGATAGCCAGATCAGATCGGTAACGAAAAGATGTTCGAGATGCGTTTTCATAGCTATCTTTCGTAGCCAAGCCAGGGATGAGTGACGGTTTAACTTATTTGGGAGTGCAAAAGGGGGCGTAGCGAAGATTCTATTTCTTTTTACTCTTTCGAGAAGGGAAGAAGAAGATCACCAGTTGAGGAGATTGATTTAACTCTGTCTCTATTCCCCAGGAAGGAGAAGATGTGAACACAGGCAAAAACTCATCCTTCACTGAGAAAGGGAGCGGAGTCACCTCCGGATTAAATTAAATGATTTGGGAGCTCATATCCGGAGAAACTAAGACCTACCCTACCTTGGTTATCCGCTTTCATGCTACCACTGAGCGGACTTTCCTATAAATAAGAAGAGAGATATCTATCTAATAGGTATTCACCGAGTCCTATCATTTTTATTCTTTACGTCCTGCTAAACTCATCTTAATAGCGGATGGTAAAGCCTTTTGGGCTAAGGTCGCTTTGAGCATAATTGGATATAGAAAAGGTTCATATTCCTGCCTGGTGCCTGGTTATCAAGCACCTTCGGTGAAAGAAAGGTGCCATAAATTCATTAATAGAAGAGAGACAGTCTCGTGACTGCTGACGAGGAAAGACTATTTTAGCTCTAAAGCAGCTCGAAGCGTAGATATATTCTTCCTATACCTAATTCTCTAGTCATAGATGTATTGTTTCGAATGCGCCTCAGTCTCAAGTGTTTGAGGAAGTGAGCGAAGTTCCCAATGTTAGAGGAATATTCGCTTTCGCCCTAAGGCTTCATGAGAGCCTGAAAACAGGGGGTTTGGTTCATGACTTATTTTTCCATAGACATAGCGTCGTAATACAATTCTATAGCCTTTCTGCCTTCGTCAACTGCACTTTAACTGAAAGAGCTGGTATAGCTTCCCTCCAAGTTCTGGTTCCTTCTTCGGATGTGACGGAAGGAGGCTGCTCTTCAAGCACATTAGGAGTACCTTTGTAAACACTCAACTAAGTATGGATCGGGGTCGGACTCGGATTCTTCGTCGAGTGATCCCGCGCTTCATAACCTATTTCATACCATACCGCTGTCTAGACTGAATTTAGGCTTTACTCTTCTTATTCTTGCTTGGCCCAATGCCTTAGCCTTGAGTCATTCTGCTATCATTCGAAATGGTCTGTGTCAGATAAGGTAAAATAATATCCTATGCTATGATATTACATCTGTTAGTCCAGTCTGTAGAAGTGGTGCATTTCTTTATGAGGTAAACTGCCCTATAGCCCTCTCGTCTAAGTCACTATCCTCGCTAACCGAAATCACACCCCTTTCATCCTGAGGATCCTACCTTAGCGAAAGGCTTTGTTTGTTTCCTTTATCGGATTGGATTCTCCCATACTCGCTCATATCTTATCTTCTTTGGGCACATCCCTTCGAGATGTCCGGCTTTATTCCCTCTTCCCATTGACAAGGTTACCTTTTGAGCTAGGAAGTCACGGATAGATCCTTCCCTCCCATCATACCGTATGCTGAATATGTGCTCGCTCGTTTGGAAGCAACTTTCATTGGGAAAAGAGCATTCAAAGGCATCCAAAGCGAAGATCTCCTCCACGTAGACGATAAGACGCTGCTCCCGCTCGTAAGCAAGTAAAGATTCCATACATCTTTCCCTCACCCACCGATCGAATATAAGGATTCCCCAGGTCAACTACCTACTTCTCTCTCGATTTGGTTGATCGCAAGCAAGCTACCTTAGCGCAGCGCTCACATCACACCTGAATATCTCGTACCGAACTGGCTGAACTGCCTATTACGACCCGAGCTAGCTAGGATTGAAAGTTCATTCCTGGCAGGAATCAAATCAATGTCTCTTTTTCTTATGTTTCTGTTTCTTTCCTTTCAAAGCAGGCTTTCCCGCTATGGGGATTAAGGGCAAGTCCTTTACACTGCTTTCAGTCAATTAAGGCTAACCTGATTGTGCATTCAATAGACTACTCGAAACAAAGACTGATCTCATCTCGCAAAAAGAGTATAGGTAGATTTGCGTAAGTGATCACTAAACTTTTGTCTGCAGTATCTTTTGTTACTCCGTTCGGAGGTGAAAACACCCGGAAACGAGCTTGACTGTATGCTTTGGCACCGATGTCGTAAAACCGCGAGGCCTAGCGCCCTAGGTTGAACGAGTAACAATGAGACTACTGGACAGAGCGAAGAAAAGACGGAAGTGATTGAGGATGAGAGGAAGTTGGCTCGTATGAGTTTTGAAGGAAGTTAATGGTTCTCTATTGGTTGGAGTGGGCTTAGTTGATAAATAATGTAACGATTGGTATCTATTTTAAGGAGAGGAGGGAAAGCACAAAAGCAGTCAACACCCCACTTCCTCAATCTCTGTAACCCGACCATGCCCTAGCTCAAGTTAGTTTGAAGCGAAGGAAGACGGGGAATTTTAGAAATCTAAACAAGACGGCGTACGGGTAGGTGAGCTGTAGTAGGTTCAAAGTCGGCAGAGAAAGAAATCGTTCCAACTAGGCCAGCATAGACGGAATTGGAGCTAGCCTTTTCAGAGGCCGGTTTCATTCTTTCATCGTGGGTAGACGGTCGCCGGGTATGAGCCCTCTGGTGGGGATGCGGCTTCTCTCGTTTCAGCATCTCGATCCGCAAAAGGAGTCAAAGTCCGGTGACTAAGCCTTTCTTTGAAGGCCGGTTGATGCCGGGCGAAGTTAGCCTTACCAATTGGCCGATAACGAGTTCTTAATAGCAAGCACATAAGCCGGAAAGCTGCTAGCCACCTCTTCAAGTGGCACATATTCTATACCCGATTCTGCGTAGTTCAGTAGAAGATATCCCCTTTTCACCGCCTTCTGATTCACCGATCGCAAGTCACCACGCGCAAGCCGTGAAGTCGGAATAAATGGTTCCTTAGTAAGCCAAGTCATCGAAGTCGGTTCGTGGTAAGCTCCTTCCTCCTTCGTTCATGACTCCGGTGATATTTCCCGTCTCAGCTTATCCACCACTACCTTCATCATCAGCACCAGCAGCAGAGATGGTAGCTTCATAGGTAGTTTAGCGAGTCGGTTCAGTAGCAGTATATTCAGCAGAAGTTGTTGATTCTGTTGACCAAGATAGAGGAGCACTCCCCACGGATCAGCCTCACTCTTCAGGCTATTAGTACCTACTTTTGAAGCTTGCTTTGTAATTGCATAAATAAGCAAAAGTGTGTGAACCTAAGCTCGCATGTATAAAGGACTAAACCCTTAAAGGCTATGATAATACAGTATATCCACTTTCCGAAGAAGAAAAGAAGATTGTTAAGAAAAGTCTGCCTCTTCTATTGAAGAAACTTCCTTTTGTCTTTCATCTTTTTGAAATCTAAATGCGGGATCCATCTTTAAAAAAAGAGATAGACAGTCTCCTAGAACAAAGGCTTATATAATAAGAGATAAATTAACATCTCAAGGCGGTACCCTCGATCGCCTTTACTTATTATGCCTCTTTCCTATCAGAAATAGCGAGGCTTGCACTGAGGCAAAAAGGGCGTCTCTGAAGCGAAGATGTCTTTTGTCTACGACGCGGGCGAGGACTCCAACGTCTAGACCCGTTCTATGCATGGGTACTATTCCAACCTGTAGGGCTCCCAGGTGAAGGAAATGGTCACCCTTTTTCTTTGCTGCCCGAAACTTCTCCGGCGAGAGTATTTGTATGTCGAGGGATTTTTCGGAGTATAAAGTCAAAGAGAATAAACAAGAACAATAAAGAGTTTTAAGTTAAATAAAAAGAGAATAAGAACTACCTTTTAGCACCGCTAGCTATGAGTCAGTCGGGGTAGTCACTCTCAAGAGTCCCATTGAAGGTAAAGATGGGATCATTTGTATGCGCCATACCTATAAGAGGCGCAGGAGAGAAGGTCGAACGCTAATTCCTGACTGAAGGGCTGACAAGGCTTTGCAGACCAGACTCAGGAAAGCGGACGGGAACAACAACGACGGAGTGACGTTGACTAAATACGAGATTTCGCTTAAAGTACATAAGCGGGCCAATGGACGGCAATGAATAGTCAGACTAGCCAACCGGGACTCCCTTCACAGGCCAACAAGCAATACCAGGCCAAAGAGAGAAAGTCCGAGAGAAAAGGGGACTATGGATTGCAGGATTCTCTACCCACATTTTGAAAAGTTCTTCAAGTTCTGTTAGGTTCTTAGTAGCAATCGGCGACCTTTTCTTCTTTTACTTCACATAGCTTTTCGTCTCCTTGATAGCTATCTATGTCTGTTAGCAAGGCCACCACTACGATTAGTGCGAATTCCTCTTGCCCTTTAGGGATCCCCAGTTCTCACGTATTGCCCCTTCTTTATCTCTTTGATCCCAGCGAATTATGCATTCGCCTTTGATAAAATAAAAAATGAGACAAAGCAATGTGGAAATGAACTGCTTTGAATCTACTATTTCCCAGTAAGCATTCGTTCATAGTTGTCAACTCGTTTATTCAAGAATTTTTCCTATAGTAAGAGTTCTATTTCTTTTTTTGCACTCACTTCGAGAAAGAGAGCTGAAAACGCAATCACCGCTTCTGAACTAGCAGGGTTTCTCCGCCTTTTGCCTGCTTTGAAGAAGGGCCGAAGGGAGCGTACACCGAGTTAGATAGATCAAGTGAGCTGAGCTGTCAGAGTCCCAATCTACTAGAGCGCCTAATATTAAGTTGCGGGCATTCTTGCTTTTAGCATCCGTCCTCGGTCTCATTCTTAACATTTTCGTTCTACAAATGTAGTTTCGCTTTATAGTTTCGGCTTGTAACTTCCTTTTCTCATAGAGAAGAAAGGCAGGCTAGCAACCGGCCCGACTGAGTCGTGAGAGTGAGGCGAAGAGATTCTACTTTCAGATTCAGATAAGAGGAAGATGCTACCTTCCTTTCTTAGGGCTGTCTTTCAGCTTTTAGAAGCAAGGGTGGGGCACGAGTACCCTTCTTTTCTTTCTTAAAATGCTCTTTTTACTTTTTGTAAAGACGTGGTCATCTACCCATCGGCTTGCCGCCACTTAAGTCCTCTGGTAATAGAGGGAAGAATCAGGCTGCATAATGTATTCTCCTCAGCTAAATGCTGCGGTAGTTGGTGTAGTATCCTAGTCTTCTCGTTTATCTCCTCAGAGTGAAGTGCCGTACGCTTTAGGTGCTAAAACGTCTCGTCTATAGATCATAAAATAAGCATCTTCCATAACTAACTTCACATAGGTTTGACCGATTAGGACCCAATGCTCTCAATAAATAGAAAGCGAAACAAGATGAAGCCCCATTGTAAATGTCTCGGGATCGAAGACTCACTTATCTGGGCTTGGATAAAGATAATTGGAAGGACCAGAGACACTCGCAGTCACAGTAGAAGAATCTACTATCGCGCCATCTTCCTAAGACTATCTTTAATCAATAGTATTAGCCAAACAACCGGTGGCAATGCCAGCTGCAGTTCCCGCTTATGACTATTTTTAGGATTTATCACCTAGCTTAGCTCTAGGAACAGCGAACTTTTACTTTTATTTGAAAGTGAAGGGGGAGTTGACAAGTATCAGTCGGGGGTGAAGGACAGAGGGGATTATTATTTCTGAAAAAAGAATAAGGATTGATCTCATACGATTGAGCCGCTAGAGGAATCGGCATCGCTACGAGCAAGACGTGGGATATTATATTACCACGGGGAGGGGATAGAATCTCCTTAAATAAAGAAATAAAGAAAGGGGGATATTAAAAATTTAATTACATAGGGGAAAGGGGAGGTAAGGTTAGACACATTAGAGCTCTATTAGCCTTATCCATCTTTGAATCTTGCTACTAGGAGATCTAAGACCGTGAAATGC